ACTTGTTTCTCGAGAAGAGATGGGAAACGCGCTCAATATCATTTGATTGAATAGTTGCCTCAGCTCCTTTTTGTTTGAGGAAACCCTCCCCTTCAATTGGTCTTTTTTCACAAAAAGCAGACATGAGATAACAAATCAAGTGTTTCCCTAAGATTTGGAATAGCTGTTCCGAATGAAAGTTGATTATGTTTCGCTTCTTCCTCGGAGAAAGACGATCAAAAAATTCCCAATCATGGTCCTTGCGGATCGGATCATCCGTATAGGATAAAAAAAGAAACTCCATATATTTGCTATCTTTCTCTTTGAATGAGATCTCAATTCCAGCTACGGTTTCCTTAGATATCTTACAACGAGAATCCCTCTTTTTTCCGATCCGGTTCCTCCACCACCGCGAACCCCGGTGAGATTCAGGCATGATACACTTTTGATTTATTTTATTTATTGGGAGAACCCAAGTACTCTCTTGCGGATCCATGAAACAACTCTCAGAAATCTTTTTCCCTTTTGGAAGATGCAGGAGCGAAACAATCAACCTATTGATATGGGAAGACAAAAAAAATTCTTCCAATGTCTCATTTCTGGGTCCAATGGAATTCATAGGTATAGGAAGAAGCCCCATCAAATAGATATTTTTTCTTTCGACCATCTTTCTATTGTTAATACGAGATATAAGGACCGCTACTACAAGCAGTACTACACCTTTGATCGTGAAATATGGATTGCTTGTTGAACCCTGTGAATCGCGTGAAAGTAGGATACTTAAAATTCGGGGGTCAAAGAGTTTCATAAAACGTTCTTGGTGGAACAAAATGTGAGTGAAAGATCCCACTGAATCGAATTTGATCCATGAATCTAATAAATAGTGAGAATTCTTGATCTCTCTCAATATCTCTCTCAATTCGAAGATCCAGGATTGGAATTGATATCGTTTCATTGATTCCTCTTTCATTGATTCCTCTTTCATTGATTCCTCCTAAAGATTTCATTTCAATTGGAATTTGGTTATTCACGATGTACGATGATCCCTGTTAAGCATCCATGGCTGAATGGTTAAAGCGCCCAACTCATAATTGGCAAATTCGTAGGTTCAATTCCTGCTGGATGCACGCCAATGGGAACGTTCAATAAGTCTATTGGAATTGGCTCTGTATCAATGGAATCTCATCATCCATACATAACGAATTGGTATGGTATATTCATACCATAACATATGAACAATAAGAACTAGAATTCTTATCGATACTGGAACTCATAGGGAAGAAAATGGATTTATGGATGGAATCAAATATGCAGTATTTACAGAAAAAAGTATTCGGTTATTGGGGAACAATCAATATACTTCTAATGTCGAATCAGGATCAACTAGGACAGAAATAAAGCATTGGGTCGAACTCTTCTTTGGTGTCAAGGTAATAGCTATGAATAGTCATCGACTCCCCCGAAAGGGTAGGGGTAGAAGAATGGGACCTATTATGGGACATACAATGCATTACAATTACAGACGTATGATCATTACGCTTCAACCGGGTTATTCTATTCCACCTCTTATAGAGAAAAGAACTTAATTCAAGCAAAATACTTAATAACATGGCGATACATTTATACAAAACTTCTACCCCGAGCACACGCAACGGAGCCGTAGACAGTCAAGTGAAATCCAATCCACGGAATAATTTGATTTATGGACAGCATCGTTGTGGTAAAGGTCGTAATGCCAGAGGAATCATTACCGCAAGGCATAGAGGGGGAGGTCATAAGCGTCTATACCGTAAAATCGATTTTCGACGGAATGAAAAAGACATATCTGGTAGAATCGTAACCATAGAATACGACCCTAATCGAAATGCATACATTTGTCTCATACACTATGGGGATGGTGAGAAGAGATATATTTTACATCCCAGAGGGGCTATAATTGGAGATACCATTGTTTCTGGTACAGAAGTTCCTATATCAATGGGAAATGCCCTACCTTTGAGTGCGGTTTGAACTATTGATTTACGTAATTGGAAGTAACCAATTAGGTTTACGACGAAACCTAGAAATCGATCACTGATCCAATTTGAGTACCTCTACGGGATAGACCTCAACAGAAAACTGTTGAGTAACGGCAGCAAGTGATTGAGTTCAGTAGTTCTTCATAGAAAATTATTGACTCTAGAGATATGGTAATATGGAGAAGACAAAATTGTTTGAAGCACGGACAGAACCGGAAGCGCCCCTTGTTTCAAAGAGAGGAAGACGGGTTATTCACATTTAATTTGCTGGTCAGAGGCGAATTGAAAGCTAAGCAGTGGTAATTATAAAGATCCCCCGGGGAAAAATAGAGATGTCTCCTACGTTACCCGTAATATGTGGAAGTATCGACGTAATTTCATAGAGTCATTCGGTCTGAATGCTACATGAAGAACATAAGCCAGATGACGGAACGGGGAGACCTAGGATGTAGAAGATCATAACATGAGCGATTCGGCAGATTTGGATTCCTATATATCCACTCATATGGTACTTCATCATACGATTCATATAAGATCCATCTGTCTAGATATCATCATATACATCTAGAAAGCCGTATGCTTTGGAAGAAGCTTGTACAGTTTGGGAAGGGGTTTTTATTGATAAAAAAGAAGAATCCACTTCAACCGATATGCCCTTAGGCACGGCCATACATAACATAGAAATCACACTTGGAAAGGGTGGACAATTAGCTAGAGCAGCAGGTGCTGTAGCGAAACTGATTGCAAAAGAGGGTAAATCGGCCACATTAAGATTACCATCTGGAGAGGTCCGTTTGATATCCAAAAACTGCTTAGCAACAGTCGGACAAGTGGGTAATGTTGGGGCGAACCAAAAAAGTTTGGGTAGAGCCGGATCTAAGTGTTGGCTAGGTAAGCGTCCTGTAGTAAGAGGAGTAGTTATGAACCCTGTAGACCATCCCCACGGGGGCGGTGAAGGGAGAGCCCCAATTGGTAGAAAAAAACCTATGACCCCTTGGGGTTATCCTACACTTGGAAGAAGAAGTAGGAAAAGGAAAAAATATAGTGATAGTTTTATTCTTCGTCGCCGTAAATAGGAATATGGAAAATAGAATTTTTTGAATTTGAAAT